GGTACTTTAAGTAAAGGATTACTTCGTTCTTGATAGTTATTTACTTAATCGGTGGATAGGAAAATACTCTGGATCGGAATCGTGGGGAGTACTCCTTCATCATTTCTACCAACATAAAGCCCCAATTAGAATCCCTTTTATGCTATGCAGTATGAACAGAAAAATCCTGTTGAATAACTTACATAATCTCTATTACGAATCCTTTGTGTACCTTGGTGTTCCTAACTATCCACCCTTTTTGGTCACAAGGACCCCCCCGCTCATTAGGGTAATACATGTCTGTTAATAGCTAGTAAAATCCCTAGATAGTTGCTCCTTTTGAACCCGCTTCAAGTCATGATGACTAATCACTCAATCTTGGGGTAAATAGTATAGTATAGTATATAATGCTTATGTTTACTTTCACTTAACACTTGTACATAGGAAATGAGACTGAATCTTTTTACTGCAAAGTAAGAAACTGTTTTTTTCACTCATATAACTATCTGGTTTAGTTCATCAACCCGAATGATGAATAAAAAATAAAAAGGTATATTCAACCCATGAAATTTCCTTCCTATAAAGAAAAGACATAGAGGAAATTTTATGTCTTAACGAATCACACGTAGAGATATTGATAACACACATAGAGTTAATGGTATTTCATAACTAATTGATTGAGCAGCAGCCCGTAAACCACCTAAAAAGGAATATTTATTATTTGATCCATAACCTGACATAAGAAGGCCCACGGGAGCAATACTTGAAATGGCAATCCATAAAAAAACACCAATATTTAAATCGGCTAGAACAAGGCGATATCCAAAAGGAATTACTAAAGAACTTAGTAGAATTGATGTGACTGCTATGGATGGTCCGATACTGAATAAACGAGTATCTCCTCTTGATGGAAGAAGATTCTCTTTGAAAAGTAATTTTGTACCATCTGCTAAAGCTTGAAGAATTCCCAAAGGCCCGGCGTATTCAGGGCCAATACGTTGTTGTATCCCCGCAGATATTTCTCTTTCTAACCAAACAATTACTAGTACACCTATTGTGATTCCTAATACAGGAGTAAAAATAGGGACAAGCATCCATATGATCTCATATACCTCTTTTAAGGATTCCAATCTAAAAAAAGAATTGATAGCTTGTACTTCTGTTGTATCTATTATCATTTTAACGATCAACTTCTCCCATAATGATATCTATGCTACCTAGTATTGTCATAATATCAGCCAATTTCATTCTTTTAACTAATTGAGGAAGGATTTGCAAATTGATAAAACCCGGTGGTCGGATTTTCCATCTCCAAGGAAAAACACCCTTATCTCCTATCAGAAAAATTCCTAATTCTCCTTTTGGGGCTTCGACTCTCACATAAAGTTCTTGTTTTGACAATTCAAAAGTAGGAGAAGGTTTTTTACTGATAAATCGATAGTCAAAATCATTCCATTCGGGATCCCATACTTTCTCAAAGCGCCGGATTTCTAAATTCTCATAGGGCCCCCCCGGAATTCCTTCTAAAGCCTGTTGAATAATTTTTATTGATTCTGTCATTTCACCGATTCGTACTAAATAACGAGCTAATGAATCCCCTTCCTTTTGCCATTGAACTCCCCAATCAAATTCATCGTAAGACTCATAATGATCAACCTTTCGAAGATCCCATTGTATTCCGGAAGCTCGTAGCATTGGTCCCGATAAACCCCAATTAATTGCCTCCTCTCCGCCAATAATGCCTACTCCCTCAACTCGCTCTAAAAAAACAGGATTCCGTGTAATAAGTCTTTGATATTCAGTAACTCTTGTTAAAAAATAATCACAAAAATCCAAACATTTATCTACCCAGCCATAAGGTAAATCAGCAGCGACTCCTCCAATACGAAAATAATTATGCATCATTCGCATACCGGTAGCAGCTTCGAATAGGTCATATATCAATTCTCTTTCTCGAAAAATATAGAAGAAGGGGGTCTGTGCGCCAATATCTGCCATAAAAGGGCCAAGCCATAACAAATGCGAAGCTATACGACTTAACTCTAACATAATGACTCTGATATAGCTGGCCCTTTTAGGCACTTGAATATTGCCTAACTGCTCTGGTGCATTTACAGTTATTGCTTCAGTGAACATAGTAGCTAAATAATCCCAACGTGTTACATAAGGTAAATATTGTATAATTGTTCGGTTTTCCGCAATTTTTTCCATTCCTCTATGTAAATAACCCAATATCGGTTCACAGTCAATAACATCTTCACCATCTAGAGTAACAATGAGTCGAAGAACACCGTGCATTGATGGGTGCTGAGGGCCCATATTGACTATCATAAGGTCATTTCGTGTAGCTGGTGCAGTCATAGGTTTTTCCCGATTCATTCTTCCATGAATTGCTGAAAGCGAAAAGAGGTTCATCAAAATTTAAGTGAAAATTCAAAACGACTCTTCAAATTAATGATTTTTTGTTTCTCGAATCTCCAACTGTCCGATTAATTCTTTATAACGTACTCTATTTTTTTTTGACAAATAGGCGAGCAGCCGTTGACGTTTTCCTAGAATTTTACGCAGACCTCTCTGAGATAAATAGTCTTTTTTGTGCAATTCCAAATGTGAAGTAAGTCTCCGTATCCTATTGGTGAAACTCACTACTTGAAATTCAACAGACCCCTTGTTGTCTTCGTTTTCCTCTTTCAAAATAATTGCACTGAATGGATTTTTTATCATAAAAAAAGCAAAGCTCCTTCTACCCTTTAATTTACATATAAAATATATTATTTGATCAGTAATAATAATATTAGTCATTTTAATGTAGTAATTAGTATACACAAGAATTTTAATTTTAGTTGGACAGGGATAAAAAAGTAGATGGTACGTTTTTACACTTACAACGTCAAATAATTTAGACCGAAAATTCGGAATATTCCATATATTCGTTTATTTTATAGATTTTATCCAAACAAATTGATACGTCATTGACTTAGTATTAAATAAAAAAGATCTAATATTAGACTGGGACGTAAGACAGGGCATGTGCATCTGTTTGCTTTTCTATATGGTACAGAATATATAGGAAAAATGTACCATCAAACAATTTTTAATTGTGGATATATTCTTAACAAACTAAAACGGCTTCCATTATTGGTATTAAACCAATATCTATTCATACAAGCTAAATCTTCTAATCGATAATTAGGCCAAAGAAATAACTTTAATTTAATTAATTCATTTTTATCTCTATCAAGATGCTTTTTTTGATCCAAAAAAGGATTCCTGTTTTTTATGTTCTTTTTGTTACAAAATACTCGATTTTTATCCACACTATTTATATTCTTTGAGTTGAAAGAAATTAGAATTCTCAATTCTCTACGACGTCTAGATGATAAAATCTTTTCAGGAACGATAAAATCATAATGTTTTTTGTCTCTCTTTCGAATTATTATTTGATATCTTGGGATAGATTCATCCAATTTATTTTTATTGATATATCTTTGTTCTCGATATCTTTGAGGAGTTTGGTACTTACTTTTATGAACCAACGATATACCTACGGTTTGATATATAATAAAGTATCCGTCGTTTTTTACAGACAAACGAATGGGATCGATAAAAAATATCCCCTTTTTATTCAATTCCATAGGAGTCAATTTTTTTCGAATCACCATTATATCCAGATTTATTTCTTTCCTTTGAATAGACGATATAGTAGTATCTCTTGGATTTATCAGTCCAAGCAAGTAACAATATATCTTGATATTATTGATCATTCTTTCAGTTAAATTCGGAATTAAACCATCGTCTATTATCCATTGAAAAAGCAAATAGTGTTTCCGTAAGAAAATTATTTCTGGTCTCATCTTATTTCGGATCTTATATTGTTTTTTCATTTTATCTTGGTTTTGTGAATATGATCCAAGGCCTCTTCGGCCCACGGGTTCTTTTTCTTCTTGATTTCGATTCATTAATTCAGAATATCTTTTTTCATTCGATGGTCTAAAAAAATGGAATTTTTTCTTTTCATTGATGTTTTTCTTTTTATTTAAATTTAAAAGAAGTAATTTGCTTGGTATAATCCATGGTTTTATTTTGTATACATTATAAAGTGGCACAAATTCTGGGAAGAACGGAAGTTTCATATTTGTCGATATTGGGTTTAGGATTTCTTCATTCATTTCCATCCAATCAAAAAAGAGTTTCTTGTCATTGATTGGATTTATTTCTAAATCTTGATGAATCATCAGATAAAAAATATCATTTTTATACATTTTCTCAATTTTTTGGTAATTCTTACTTCCAAGCTTAGTATTTATATTACTGCTATAATCCATTTTGGTCCAGGCCTCAATATCTATTTTTTGTCTTAGAAAAAAATTTAGAATTGTCCAATCAAAATATTTTCTATCTGGATTTTTTTGCATATACATAATATCGCCCTTTTCTAGATAATGATTGATAGGAATTTCCTCCTGGCTTTCAAATAAATTTTGTTTAGAATTGTTGTAATTAAAAGTAATTTTTTGGTTGTTATTTAATTCTGATGGTGATCCATAAATAATATATGAGGACTTCTTAATTTCAGAATTAATAGATTTATATGATAAAAGATTATATATATAGTATTTTGGAAAATTATCTTTTTGGTTTGGTAATGGATATACTTTAAAATCCTTTTGTTTTTTGTGATAAAGTAATCGATCTTTTTCATACGAATTCCATTTTGTTAAATCTTTATTTTGGGTAATACCACCTTCCTTTATTGTAGTTCGCCATTTTTGTGGTATTAATTCAAACCATCTAATCTGAGATAAATTGTATTGATAATGACCTCTTAACCAGTTTTTCCATTGATTCGTTTCAGAACTTGAAAGTTTTGTATGTCTTAATTCGGAATGAAATATTCCTTGTGTTACAAAATAATTTTTTATTGCAGTCTTAAGAAAAACGGGAGTTCCATGATACTCAACAATAGATCTTAACTTATACAAATTAATAACTTGGGTTTGTGATAATTTGTAAAATACATATGCTTGTGATAAAGAGGATAAGTCAAAAAAAAGATGGGAATTCCTCTTACTATTCTTAATATTGTAAAGTTCACTTTTTAGAGTCGAAATAAAGTTAATTTCTTTTTTGTTTTTTTTTTTTTCTTGGTTTGTTTTATTATTGTAAATGTATTTATCAAAACAAAAATTTCTTGATTCAAGAACTAGTTGTGTAGGAATTCTGGCAATATGAATGATACATAGAAAGATATCCATGTATATTCTTTTAATGAAAATTTTTATAAACAAATCTAATTTATAGATTAATCGATTTCTTCTTTTTTTTATTTTTAATATTTTCAAAAAAAAATTTGGTGATTTTTCTTTTCCATTATAACTATAACTTGTTTTGTTAGGACTACTTCTTTTCTTGGCGTTGCTGTTTTTTTCTTTTGTAAGATTCTTTGTTTTCTTTCTGATTGTGCTTATTCTATCAGCCAGATTTTTAATTTTTTTTTCTCTCAGTGAATAATTTGTATTATCTGTAGATTTTATTTTTCTAAACGAGTCGTGAATTATCTGATTCCTAATTATAGAATCTTTTTTTTGGTTAGTTTCGCCGGGTTCATACACCTTTCTCAATATAAATAATAGAGTTGGATGTACTTTTAAGAGTTCTTTTTTTATTTTTTTTATAAACAGAAATAAAACGTTTTTGATAACCACCCTTTTTGGTTCTTTTGAATCTTGTAGAAAATTTTTTGTTCTTTCTTTTAAAACGCTTATAACTCGAAAATGATTATTTTTCGTTTTTCGAATTTTTTTTTTAAGTTCTTTAAAAATAGGCTTAAAAAAGGAAGTTTTGGGGGGGACAGAACCAAAGGGAAGGGTAGTTTGCGTTCCCCAAGCCGTTAAAAAAGAAAACTTTTGTTGTTCTTTCTTTAGATCTTTATAAGAAGAAAAATAGGGCCTCAATTTGGATCTGTGCCAAGGTTTCAAATAAAAAGGAAATACTATTTTTATCTGAATACCATCTTTAAACCAATTTCTGGGAAGTTCGAGTTCTGATACTTGAACACCGTTATAGGTACATATAATATGCTTTTCTCTATTCCACTCATCGAAGTCCTCAGCCCACTCAGGGGGTTGAGATAATAAAATACGCCCAATATTTTTAACTATTATCAATGAAGGTAATAAAATATATTTTCTAAAAATAGATTGAATTATTAAAATTAAACTTCTTGTTGCTTGTGGATATGGAACAAAATCCCAGGCTTCCGCGATTTTTATCCACGTTTTTTCCTTTATTTTGTTCTCTTTTTCTTCCTTTTGTTTTTTTTTTTGTTCCTCTGTATAATCTTTAAATTCTGATCCTTTACCCATCCAATTTGTAAAAAAAAATTTCATCTGTTCAGGGATATTAAAAGAAAAAAGGGGGGATTTTTTTATTCTGTCCAAAAAAAGGGGGGAATGCGCATTTGCTTGAAACAATTTCGAAATAAAAGTTTTACGCCTTTGAACACGCATAGAACCTTTGATGAATTCTCGACGAAAATCTGATTCTTCCGAATAGTCTCTAATAGACACCCAGTTTTTGACACTTGCTTTGCGACTACGTTTAGTAGGCCTATAAATTATTACATGATCCCTTTTTCTTGAACGTATATGATAATCCAACGGTAGGCCTTCATGAGCTGCGCCCGACAGGAATTCCAATTCGGTAATAAGTTTGTATGACCATCTAGGGACTTTTTTACTGATTTCTTTTATTACAAATTTTTGTTTTGTTTTTTGACCATTAGGGCTAGTTAGAATTGTATTCAATAAAAATTTGTAAAATTTGGCTCTTTTTTCTGAACCAATCCTTCCTTGTTCTTTTTCTGAAAATAAAGAGAGGCCCTTCCAATTTAAACTCGATCCCGATTCTCTATCGAATTTACTGATTAAAGTAAATAAATGACGATTTTCCGTTGAAAAAGTTTTTTTATCAAATCGGTCTATTTTCTGTTCAACCTCTTGGTAATCAGTATCAGGAAGAAGGAGACTATGAATCTTATTAATTTCCATTGTCTCTATGAAATTTTCTAACGAAATTTTATTTATGATTGAAGGTGAAATTTTTTTTTTGATTGTTCCCCGATATAACCCATTCAAAATGGGATCATACATTTTAGGCAAGTAATATTTTCTAGTCTTATCATTACACAATCTAGTACTTTTTTCGAGTATATCTAGAGAAAAAAATCCCGTATCTAGAGCCTCAATTCTATTTAAAAACTCGTTGTTTAAGTTGTTATTTTTGTGTTGGTTAGTATAAACCCAATGATTGTACAGTTCATCCGAAGAGAGTTTTTCTAGTGTGGGCAGGGACATCCTTCTTTGTATCATTTCTCCAAAAGTTGACAAGCTAGGCGGATACGTAAAAGAGATTCTTTCTTTTCCATCACTTCGGCATGTATAAAAAAAATATTGTGACATTTCTTTTCTTGCAGTCCTTTCAAATCTATTATTTTTTATGTATCGTAATGGGCGATTCCAT